GTTCGCCCTGTTAATCCGCCAGGGCCCAAATAGCTCAACTTTCTCCCATGAACGATTTGTGTCAATGGATTAGTTCGATCCAAAACTTGAGATAATGGGTGTAATCCGAAAAAGGATTCATAAGTTGTTGTTAAAGGAGTTGAAGTTACCAAATTCTGAGGAGTAGGTATCAATTTATGTCTAATTGCTCCGCCTATAGTTCCCTTAACTACATTTTCTAAACGAGCCAGAGCCAAACCGAGCTGGTCTTGTAAAAGATCCGCTACAGAGCGAATACGTTTATTTTTCAAATGATTCATATCATCAAGTGTACCCATGCCAAATTTCATCCCAATCAAATGATCGGCAGCTGCTAATATATCTCGTGGTAACAAAAATATATTGTTCTGAGGTATATTAAGATTAAGTCTCCAGTTAATATTTCGGCGACCAATCCTTCCTAATTCACACCTTTGGTGAAAGAATTTTTTTTGTAATTCCTTACATAAGGATTCAGAAAAAATTGGATCCCCACCTACACAATAAAATTGTTGATAAAACTCCAAAATAGCATTTTCTTTTGACCCAATTTTTTTTTTCTCCTTATCGGTCAAGAAAGATAAGAAAATTTCAGGGTAGCAAACATTCTCTAAAATTTCTCTTAGATTCGAACCCATAGCTGATGATAGAACTAGAATAGATATTTTCTGTTTCCTACTCACACGAGCCCATATTCTTGCTTTTTTATCAATCTCTAATTCTAACCTGCCTCCCCAATCTGATATTATGGTGCCGGTATAGACCGAAATCCCGTTATGATCCAATTCTGACTGGTAATAGATACCAGGACTTTGCAATATTTGATTGATAACAATTCTGTATATTCCGTTTACTATAGAAGTTCCAAGGGAATTCATTAAAGGAATGTTTCCAATAAAAACTCTTTGTTCTTGCATATTCCTACTGGTTTTCCAAATTAATCCCGCGGATACATATAATTCAGAAGAATATGTAAGTGATTCATAGACAGCATCTCGTTCTTTTATCAGAGGTTCTACCAATTGATATGTTTCCACAAATAATTGAAATTCAATTTCGTGATCTATATCTTCCACTTTTGGAAATTTAGAAAGTTCTTCTATTAACCCCTGATCAATAAACCGATAAAACCCTTCAAATTGTATCTGATTTAATCCGGGTATTGTAGATGTTCCCTCTTTTCCATCCCCGAGCATCTTTTTTGAATTTCCCATTTATCCGTTTATTGAAAAAATACCATCCCATCTCTCATTCTTCACCGAATCATATCCATAGAATTCGATCTAGCAATAATGGAATTTCTATTCTGTTTACTGAATCACATGAAATTTTATCCAACTCCAAGATATATGGAATGTATGAAATACGTATGAACGGAGACTAGATTCAATTGGAATTTTTTTATAAGAAATAGATCCAAATGGAACAGAATTGAGAAATACCACTGGAACTTATGGAGTTTTGTAAAGACTATAAAAAAAGTAATTTCATTTTCACCTATGATATTACATATTCGATTGCATACCATTAAATAAAAAATGTATTCATGCTTGGATCTGTTCGAGCAGATAAATATATAATAAATATAAAACTTTTTTTTTTTACCACTTTACTTTTTCATGTATTTGTATTTCATTGTTCAAAAAAATATTTGCAGAAAAAAGTTTTACCTAATTTTGAATAGAGTATCATTGAATTGAAGTAGGTAAGAAAACTTGTGTTTTTTTAGTTATTAATTTTTTTATTATTAAAATAAAAAAGAATGCACAGATAAGATATATACGTCTCTTTTTCTTCTTTTATTGGGGTACAGTTCTATATTGGGACAGCATATGCTGTGCTCTATCAAAAATTAAACTTTCTCTTCAATGTATTCAATGAAAAATTGAAATACAAAAATTTATTGAGAATTACTCCTCAAAAGCATCCCTAGAGAGATAAAATACCCCATTATAGAACTATAGCTCTATAACACAACGTAATGTATGTTCTGATTCTGGGGTTTACATATACTCAGAATTACTGTTATAATTGAAATTGAAGAAGATTTATTTTTATTTTTAATTTAAAAAAACTCAATATAGATTGGTTATAAATACATTTCTAATGATTTGCTTTTATTATTAGAAATAAAAAAATGTTGATTTTAATTCAAAAATAGTCATGAATTTACAGTCAATAGTTAATGGTTCGGATTTATACTGGATTCTTCTATATTTTGTGACTGAAAAACTATATATTTTTTTCGGAGTTGAAAAAAAAAATATGAAATTTGAATCTAGTTTCTATCGTTTTGGCGGCATGGCCGAGTGGTAAGGCGGGGGACTGCAAATCCTTTTTCCCCAGTTCAAATCCGGGTGCCGCCTCAACAACAGACTTGAAATCCCCTATTATAACAAACGTAGGAAAAGACTCTTGATACTTTCTTTATCGTGATTCTAAGCCCCTGGCTCTCGAGGTTCCTTTCTCTAACCTAAAGTTTTGCCTGTCAGATTAAAGTAAAACTTAAAGTAGTGGGGGGAAATCCGTAAATCTTTACTTTACACTACTAAAATTAGTTCCACTTAACTGAGTCTTCAATTAGATTGGGTAGCCAGAGGGGGAATTAAATTAATAGTTTTGAAAAGGACCTAAGATACTTTGGATACAGACTAATGAAAGTCTCGGAATGCTCAGACATTCAATCAATATTAGATTAGATGAATAATTGCCTTTCTTTTTACTTCCAAAAAGAAAAAAAAAAGATAAAAGAAATAAAAAGTCTTATTCTTTCTACATGTGAGTCAGATTCCTTGGATACTTCGAAAAGTATCTGTTTACTTGTGTTTACATCTTGTCGATTATACTATAAATTATATAATAAGAATAACTCATTATAAGAATAAGATAAGTGTGTTTTTGGAGTAGTTCATCAATGGTGACCAAATACCTCTCCCTTTTTTTGACTCTGTACCAGTGATTTCACTATTATTAGTATTTCACTATTATTAGTATTAGTGAACAAGAATGGAATAGTTTCTTCATATTCATAGAAATAGGGGACAGAATTCACATGGATATAGTAAGTCTCGCATGGGCTGCTTTAATGGTAGTTTTTACATTTTCGCTCTCTCTCGTAGTGTGGGGAAGAAGTGGACTCTAGAAGTACTCCTAATTGCGGTAATAATCAAACTCTATCAACCTGTATCAATTGTTTTAGTTTTATAGACCGTTCGGCAATTTTTTTTAAGATTTTTTTTTAGAAATTGGATTTCTGTTTTGTTTTATTGACTCATTTTCTATTTTTATATCAGGGTTTACACGGTTAACCATTCATGGGGTAACCCCTTTTCGAAATCTAAAGAAGTTTCCATCGAATTAGGATTATCTGTATTAAACGGATCAAACAAACAAATGAAATTGAGAAAGTATGTACATACATTTTATATTCTATTTATATTAATAAAAAAAAAAGATTATATTAATTAAAAAAAAAAGAGATATTAGGTGGATTCCTTTATATTAAGATATTTCACTTGTACTTTATACATTACAATAACCATAATGGCTAGTATGGTAGAAAGAGATCTCTTTCTACCATACTATCGGGCCCCTTAGGATACTACTACTGAGTCTAAGGGATTCCTTTCATTTAAGACGAGAAATTTAAATCCTTTTTTTCTTTGTTTTTTTTCATTGTATAGTAAAATTGTATTCAAATTAATCATTTTGACTAACCGTTTTTACGTAAATTATAAGCAAAAAAGCGGTAGGAATGAGAATGAAGAGTGCAGTAGCAATAAATGCAAGAATATTTACTTCCATAATTTAATCGTTTATTATTATTATTTTTTTATCTCGGGATTTAATCCCATAGAGATGATAAATCTTTCGCTTGTAAACTCACTCAGATGAATTAGATTTCGATGATATTGAATGAAAGAAATATCATGAATAACAATAGCGTAGCTATGAAATCGACTCATCGTCAAGAATTTAATAGTATAACATAGGAAGATCCTTTATCCACACCGAATACATAATGAGATACCTTATCCAATCAAAAAATATTTATTTATTTTTCTTTTTCCCCGCTTTCTTTTCTACAACCTAGTACTTTACTTGTACAATCATCTGATGAAGTATCATAAAAAACCTTTTCTACTTCGATTGTTTACAAAAAGAGTTTATAAAGAACCTTAAATAAACAATAGAAATCAAATAGAGAAAACAAGTACGAAGTTCAATTTGAAATTTTCAAAAATTTTTAAGGGTCTATCGTCTTTTTGTAAAACAAATAAGGGGAGTGTGATAAAGACGAGTCCCAGTAAAAAAACTAAAATATTCAAAAAAATTAACTATATTAAAATATTAAAATTAAATATTAAATTAAAATTAAATTTTCTTACGAGTTTTTTCTTCAACATCGGCTCTAATCTTTAAAAAGAGCATATTCATTAGGTAAGACTAATTTTATCTTTATTTTTTAAATATCCTCTTTCCTTGGTTGGATTCGAACTTTTTTCAATTCCTTTACTTCATAGAAATAAAAGTATACATTAGGTACTCTTGGCAAACGTATTATACGCCATCCTATTCCATTTTCCTACACGAGTTAATGGGAGATCAATTGACAAAAAGCAGAAACCCCATACAGTATCTCTTTCTTGAAGTGTTGAATGCTCTCAACAATTATAATTATCCTAATTTACATATGTCTCTCTACCATCAATTGGTGCTAGTTAAAATAATGGAAATACCCCTTTCTTTTGCTTGATGAAAAAAGAAAAAAAAAAAGATAAATGAAACCATTTCGATCCCCTTGCCCAGAAACAAAAGGGGGGGGGGTGGATGTCTTTTTTTATTGAATTCGCCGGGACTGACGGGGATCGAACCCGCAGCTTCCGCCTTGACAGGGCGGTGCTCTGACCAATTGAACTACAATCCCATGGAAATCAAGTGGGTAGCTTACATATTCCTTCTTATGATTTCATTTTAATCAT